GTACTGCATGGTTTCACTCTGCAAGAACTCCGAATCCCCCTCTTGAAGCTCATCCTCCTCTTGACGCTCATCCTCCTCTTGAAGCTGATCCTCCTCTTGAAGCTCATCCTTTTCATCATAAAGGATCCCCCGACCGGCCCAATAGGGAAATCCCAATTCATTGGGCCTTTCGATACAATCAAATAGAAATTCCCAAGGGCGCCATATTCTAGGAGCCCAGTCTATGTGATCGAAGAAACCCTCCTCTATTTCCCCTTCTTCAAACTCCGATTCGTATTTTTGATAGAGAAATTTCTGATCAACGATAGAATAAGATCCATTTTGCATCATATATAAGGGATTCCTTGGTTCGGGCCGAAGAAGGAATTTCACTCGATCATTATCAAACCGACTGCAATCTCTTTCTGTCCGCGAGGATGCCATCAGAGCGCCTTCTATTTCTACTAGGCCATGAACTAGATCAGAATCATTCTCAACGAACCGATAAGAAGTGATCCTATTTTTTTCATCGGGTCCGGGTAGAGACCAAAGGTCTTGAGCGACCGATCCGGCAGAACAACTCAAAAGATAAAGAAGTATCGTTAATTTCTTCATGCTCGTTCCAAGTTCGAAGTACCATTTGTACAAATAAGGATCCCCTTCTTCACACAATTGCTTCTTTATATAGATAGATATAGGATCTAGGAGGCAATTTCCTAGAAGTACTTTTTGCACAACAGCCCTTCCTATCTGATAGAAAAGGATCCCGTGATCCTGAACCGGTATTACATGGGCTCGCAAATCCCAAGTTTGTCTATGAAGAGCAGATCTAATTGTATTAGTGTCTAGAATTGATTTCTTCTGTGTAATACTAATTGATAGGGCCTCATTGGCAAGTGCTACAAGATCTCGTGCATTGGAACCCATGGCTGTGGACCCGAATCGATTAGTATGGAACATTTTCTTTTCCAAGTGAAATCCCCTAGTATATGAAAGAGTGAAAAAGCGCTTTCGTTGTTGTGGAATAAGAAGCCTTCGTATCTTAATACATGTATTGAATTGATTCGGGGCTATTAGAGCGGGATCCACTTTTTGGGGAATATGAGTCGAAGCAATAACAAGAATATTTCTAGTAGAACATCTTTCACAATCCCTGGAGAGATAGTTCACTAATAGACCGAGGGATAAGTCCTTCGACTCATTCATATCCAGATCATGAATGTCTGGAATCCATATTATGCAAGGAGACATTGCTTTTGCTAATTCGAAGTGAAGGGTGATAAAAAATCGGTCTACTTCCGCCAGCAGTTCAATATTGGTGAACTCATTCATCACATCCTCAGCTAGCCACTCTATACGCCGCAACTCCCTATCAAGGTCACTAGTATCAATATCGTCACTAGCATCAATAGAGTCACTAGCATCAATAGAGTCACTAACATCATAGTCACTCTCATCCTCCTCATCAAGAACCAACTCCCTAGGCTTGCTATCCGGGAACTTGTTCAGAAATACTGTAATGAAAGGAAGATAGGAGTTTGTCGTTAGGTATTTGACCAAATAGGATCGTCCGCTTCCTATAGAACCTATCACTAAAATACCCCTAGAGGGGGATAAGGCTAAGCGGAGCGAAAAGGGTTTTCCATGAGACGGGAAATGAAAACTATTAGCCCCACACGAAGTTTGTGAATAAGTGATTGTCTGATAATTAGCAAGGAATATCCGCCTTTCTGCTAAACAGGATGTATTGAACTCATAATTCATTAGATACTTTTGATGAATGTCAACTAAGTATCGTAAGTAAATTGCTCCCGGTTGTTCAATCATTTGATAAGCAGAGTCATTCTTTGATAAATGATCGCTATGAGTCAGACTCAATAGAATTTGATCAATACTTTTTTCTGCCGTTAAGGTGGAGATGGAGAACTGAACCAAGAAGTCTCTTTCTTTATCACTAATCGAATCACTGTTCGCGAACCAGAATTCTATTGGATTATCATCAATCCAATGATCGCCCACGTTTTCTCTTTTTCTTATCAATGAATAGATCTCTTTACTTGTATGACTTAGATGTCTCGTATTTCTCGAAAAAATGATTCGATTGATGGGATTTGGTATGATACTTATGAGATCGATGAGATTGATATTCAAATATTTCTTCTTAGAACGTATAGAATATCCTAATTGTTGCAGAGCAACTAGAAAGAGATTCTTGAACTTTAACCAGAAAGAATTCAGTTCAGATGTGGGATACCTATCCAGAAGTTTTCGCAACTCAATCATGTATGATGGATTCATCAAAGATTTGATCTTTTCGAACTCTGTCTGTAACTCACTATAGGCTCGGGAAACAAAGAAAAGACGTGTACAAACGAGATGTCCAGCAACAAGAAGAAGGAAAAGGATTGAATAGAGGAACTCCTGAACATTTGGCGAGCTCAGATGTGTCGATATCAATGGTGACTCATTATTTCGATGAATCTTTTCTTCGGACAGAAGAAAATTTTGTAAACACTTAATC